CATAAACTTTATACACACTAGAGGGATAGATTTTCTTATTTTTAGATAGTGAATGAAGTTCCTTCTTCCATTTTATCCTATTCACAGGTACTGATCATTCATACTGGAAAGCGGTTTTCTTGCTTTTTTTTGTGCCAGCTCATGATCTAAACGAGTCGCACATACACCCTAGTACATGTTCCTCGACGCTGAGGACATCCCCGAAGAGCGGGGGATTTCGTGACATTTTGAATTGGCTGTCTTGTATTTCTAATAAGTTGTTTAATAGTTGGCATGTTGAATCATATACATAATGGGTTGGTTTAGATTGATCCTAACCGGATGGTTATGAAATTTTTCTATTTAATAGAATAGTAAATTCGGAGATAAAATCTCAAATCACGGATTTGCACAAAATCCATTTTTTTTTCATCCAACTGCTACCAGATCAACAATTCCATAAGCTTGGGCTTCTGTTGCTGACATAAAAACGTCTCTTTCCATGTCTTCAGATACAACCCATAATGGTTTGCCCGTCCTTTGTACATAAACCCTTGTGAGGGTTTCGCGTAGTTTCAGCAGTTCTTCCGCTTCCAGGATAAATTCTCCCGTTTGCGCCTCATAAAAAGAACTAGCAGGTTGATGGATCATTACCCTGATGATAGAAGGGTTCTCTATCTAGTGTGATGAAAGGAACAGAAAAGAAAGATAAAGAATAATAAGAAAAAAGATAGAATTGAACAACCGTACGGGCATGATCTTTTGTGCATTGCATACGGCTCTACAATCAAATTGACCCTTACTTTCCATTCAAGAAAGATAAAAATAGAATCTATGAGCCCCAGATGGGTAAATGATCAAATTGCCACCCTTCCTTTCGGAGGAGTTAAAAAATACTATGATGGCTCCGTTGCTTTCTATTTTAAAATGGATTCTTTTTTTTGTCTTTGATTCAGCAATCCCAAAGTTTCTTTTTGATCCAACCAAAAAAAGGAAAAATCTTGTTTTTTTTCGCACTCTTTTTTTTTTTATAACATAAATATTGTTAAGAGCCCTTCGGTGTGAAAACAAAAAAGTTTGTGACGCTAAATTGGACTCCCGATAGATAAGAGAAAATCGGGAATACCTTTTATCTCATACTACTCTCTCGATACATAATCGAATCTTTTTGAAAAAAAAAACCATATAAAATTTTTGCATATCGAATTCGAAGTGCCATGCTATTATTACTTAATATTCATATGGCGAAGGCATAGTTTTCTTTTTTCTCTCAAATAAAAAAACCTCATTGGCGCCAAGCGTGAGGGAATGCTAGACGTTTGGTAATTTCTCCTCCAACCAGGATAAAAGATCCCATTGACGCGGCTAATCCCATGCATATTGTATGGACCTCTGGTCGCACAAATTGCATAGTATCATAAATAGCTACTCCAGGTATTACCCATCCGCCGGGAGAGTTTATAAACAAATACAGATCTTTGGTATCATCCTCAATACTGAGATATACCATAAGACCAATAAGTTGATTCGAGATCTCGCTATCAACTTCTTGGCCTAAAAAAAGTAATCTTTCTCGATAAAGTCGGTTGATTAGGGTAAAATTGTATCCCTTAGGAACCGTACATGCACCTTTTGATGCATACGGTTCAAAAAAATTGCGAAAAAAAAGAATCAATGTATAGATTCCAGTCCTCTTTCTTTTTTCCTATTCTTTTTCATAACAGGTTTTTTCTAACTTCTAACGAAAGGGCTTTTTCTTCGATTTTTCAATAAAGACGAATTTTGACTTTTTTTCTTTCTTCCTTCTAATAGAAAAAAGTCAATAAACTTATCGAATTCACTTCTCATTGATGTATTTTTTCATCGAGATTCAATCCAAATCACGATGGTATTTTCTTGTTCCTGAATGGGTCTCTTTCATCTTTTTAGGTCTATGCTCTACTCCGGGTAAAGATCTGCCCGATTTGGATTTGCACATATAGGACAAATCTTCCCATCACCATTTCTTTTTGTTATGACTTTACAAATAACAAACAGCAATCATTTATGATACATGTAGTAATCATAGATATATTACCAATTGGGTTTTTTCTAAACGGAGCCTGGATACTTCATTTTTTAGTCCAACCAAAGCCAACCATAAATTATTCTAATTGATAATAGTACTATGAATCTCCCCAAAGAATGCATCTAATTGCACTTCACGCTCCAATTTTTTGATGATTCAATTTCTCTTTCTTGGGCGAAACAGAGGATATCTCGATCGGGGGAGAGAACGGGGAAATCCCATATGACCCAATATATCTGACAAGTCGCACTATACGTCAACCCAAGATGCATCTTCCTCTCCAGGACTGCGGAAAGGTACTTTTGGAACACCAATAGGCATGAATTGAAAGAAAAAAGAACTAAATACTATATTTCACTTTGATGTGGAAACGTAACAATATGGTTTTATTGTCTTTATAATATTGGCTTTATCATATTTATTTTATCCATAAATTAGAAAAATTTAGAAAGA